AATAATTTATATACATATATTAAGAATAGAACAAAGATTTACACGACAAAAAATACTTAATATTAACAAAAAATACTTAATATTAATTATATAATAAAAAAACTTTACCTAAAACAAAGTTATTTGAGTTTGATTATTTAGAATTATTAAGGAATGAATTTGAATTCTGGAATTTAGTGATTGTCTTCCAGTACACTAAGTGATCTTTTTTTATTTGCAAGAAAGAGTATTATAATCGATATTTTTTTTTATATATGATGTGAAGAAATCTCATAATTTTTTTGATAATATAATCTATCAGTATAGATTAGTTAAATGAGTACTCTCGTACGGATTTCAAACGTTAAATAAAAAAAAAATTATAACCAAATTTTCTAAAAAAAAAGTTAAAAAAAAAAGTTGGGTTTTAAACTTTTGAATGTCTTTTTTGTTTTGAAAATAATATATAATAAAATTTGAAAGAAAAAAATAACTTGATATGGAGTACGAAAGAATAGAATAATAAATGTCTTTGACATCCAATTATACCACTGAAATTTTTTTTTTTCATTTTTGAATGGCAGTTCCAAAAAAACGTACTTCTATCTCGAAAAAGCGTATTCGTAAAAAATTTTGGAAAAGGAAGGGATATTGGACATCGTTGAAAGCTTTTTCGTTAGGGAAATCACTTTCTACAGGTAATTCAAAAAGTTTTTTTGTACAACAAAATAAATAAAAAACACTATAATAATTAGAATTAGCCTAACTTAAAAACCAATTTTTTAAAATACATATAAAACAAAATAGGAACCAAAACAAGAAAAAAAGACAATATATGGATAAAAAAGAAAGGTTCACATTTTTTTTAGTTCCAAAAAGGGGATTCTTATTTTCCCCATTACTACCTTGATGCAATAATAAATAAAGATCTTTTATTTCCTCTTAATGAGGAAATAAAAGATCTTTAAGCGAAATCAATAGGTTCTTTAAATTAATTAATTTAAGGGATCAAAAAATCTTATGTTTGTACAATATAAAAATAAAAAGATGCATCAAAAAAAATTTTTGATAATTATTATTTTTTTCTCTTGAGCAATTAGGAAAATCTGCTTTTATTTAAAATTTATAAGGGTTTTGAAGAAGTTTTAATTTTTCGAAAAAGCATTTTTTTTTTATTAATGGAACTAAAAAATTGAATTTATCCTTTTTTTTTTTATCATATAAATGAAAAAAAAAAATGATAAAGAGCATTTAGAGTTTTGTCTTTGGGTTGAAGTTCCAACTACTTGAATTTAGTTACATTTTTCATTGTATTTTAGAAAAAATATAAAGGCCAAAAAGTGAATTTAAATAATTTTAAATAACTCAGATAAAAAAAAAAAAAAAAGATCTTAATTGAATTAAAACCCCATAAAAAAGTTTTGATTCTTTTTATTCATTAAATCAATTGGAAATTTGAATCAATTGGCTTCTTTATTTAAATTTGAATCTCGACGATTGAATAAAAACTTGTTAGTATTGTTTTGAACAAGTTGCCGCTATGGTGAAATTGGTAGACACGCTGCTCTTAGGAAGCAGTGCTAGAGCATCTCGGTTCGAGTCCGAGTAGCGGCATAAGATCTTATAAAAGAGATATTTTAAGTTTTAGAATCAAAATAATACCCGACTTTTTTTTCTAAAATCGGGTAAAACCTAGTATTAATTTATTAATTTTTAACAAATTTTTTATGATTTTTTCAATTTTAGAGCATATATTAACTCATATATCTTTTTCGGTCGTTTCAATTGTACTGACAATTTATTTTTTAACTTTATTAGTTAATTTAGATGAAATCATAGGATTTTTTGATTCATCAGATAAAGGAATCATAATTACGTTTTTTGGTATAACAGGATTATTATTCACTCGTTGGATTTTTTCAGGACATTTTCCATTAAGTAATTTATATGAATCATTAGTTTTTCTTTCGTGGGCTTTTTCAATGATTCATATGGTTTCCTATTTTAATAAAAAACAACAAAATCACTTAAACGCAATAACTGCGCCAAGTGCTATTTGTATTCAGGGTTTTGCTACTTCAGGTCTTTTAAACAAAATGCCTCAGTCTGCAATATTAGTACCAGCTCTCCAGTCCCAGTGGTTAATGATGCACGTAAGTATGATGATATTAGGCTATAGCGCTCTGTTATGCGGATCATTATTATCAATAGCTCTTCTAGTGATTACATTTCGCAAAGTCGGACCTACTTTTTTGAAAAAGAATATAAAAAAAAAATTTTTATTAAATGAATTATTTTCTTTTGATGTACTTTACTACATAAATGAAAGAAATTCTATTTTACTACAACAAAACTTTAATTTTAGTTTTTCTAGAAATTATTATAGGTATCAACTTATTCAACAATTAGATTATTGGAGTTTTCGTATTATTAGTCTTGGATTTATCTTTTTAACCGTCGGTATTCTTTCAGGAGCTGTCTGGGCTAATGAGACATGGGGTTCGTATTGGAACTGGGATCCAAAAGAAACTTGGGCATTTATTACTTGGACTATATTCGCAATTTATTTACATATTAAAACAAATAGGAATGTTAGGGGTATAAATTCTGCAATTGTGGCTTCGATAGGTTTTCTTTTAATTTGGATATGCTATTTTGGCGTCAATCTTTTAGGAATAGGTTTACATAGTTATGGTTCATTTACATCGAATTAAATAAAACAGTAACAAACAAAAAGGAATCCAAATCTAAATAAAAAAAAATCTAACTTCATATACGTTAAGAAATCTCATTTAGTTTTAGTAGTAAATAATCAAGAACCTTTTGAATCAAGTAGTACAATGATTCAAAAGGTTCTCACAATACAAAGACCAAAGACTTCTGATTACAATTCACTTTAATGCTTTTTTTTATTTCCTGAAAACTATCCATAAAAATAATTAGATAAAATGGATTCGACCTTGTCACTTGCTAATGAGAGCACAAAATCAGGATAAATACCAATACCAATTATGGGTAGAAGAATGGAGATTGAAAGAAATAACTCTCGGGGTCCAGAATCAAAAAAAGAAAAGTTTTTGACATTAATTAACTTGTATCCATAGAACATTTGGCGTGACATAGATAATAAATATATAGGAGTTAATATCATTCCAATTGCCATTACAAAAATAATTAAAATTTTGGAAATTAAGAAATATTTTTGGCTGGTAATTATTCCAAAAAAAACGATTAATTCTGCAACAAAACCACTCATGCCCGGCAATGCAAGGGAAGCCATCGATAAGATAGTGAACATTGTAAATATTTTTGGAATGGCGACAGCCATTCCACCCATTTCATCAAGATAAACAAGCCTAATTCTATCATAACTCGTTCCTGCCAAGAAAAAAAGTGCAGCGCCAATAAATCCATGAGAAATTATTTGTAAAATAGCTCCATTAAGTCCAGGATCCGTTATAGAACTAATACCTATAATTATAAAACCCATATGAGATACAGAAGAATAGGCTATTCTCTTTTTTAAATTACGTTGACCGGGAGATGTTGAAGCTGCATAAATTATTTGGATTGTACCGACTACCATCAACCAAGGAGAAAACATAGAATGAGCGTGGGGTAATAATTCCATATTGATTCGAACCAACCCATATGCTCCCATTTTTAATAAGATTCCAGCGAGAAGCATACAGGTACTGTAATGTGCCTCACCGTGGGTGTCAGGTAACCAAGTATGTAAAGGTATAATCGGTGATTTGACGGCAAAAGCAATAAGAAATCCAATATAAAATAGTATTTCGAGTGTGACAGGATAGGATTGATTAGCTAAGAGTTCTAAATTTAATGTTGGTTCGTTCGAACCATATAAACTTATACCTAAAACTCCTATTAATAAAAAAATAGAACTTCCTGCCGTGTATAAAATAAATTTTGTAGCTGAATACAGACGTTTCTTTCCACCCCACATGGATAAAAGTAGATAAACGGGAATTAATTCTAATTCCCACATGATGAAAAAAAGTAGAAGATCCCGAGAAGAAAATGATCCTATTTGACCGCTGTACATTGCTAACATCAGAAAATGGAATAATCGTGAATCCCGAGTAACTGGAAAAGCCGCTAGAGTGGCTAAAGTAGTAATAAATCCCGTCAGTAAAATCGTTCCTATAGAAAGTCCATCTATTCCCATTCTCCAGTAAAACTCAAAAAAATTAATCCATTTATAATCTTCGGACAGTTGAATTAATGGATCGTCCATTTTAAAATTATAACAAAAAGCGTAGGTCGTTAGAAGAAGTTCTAAGATACAAATGCATATAGTATACCATTTATTGACTTTATTTCCCCTATGCGGGAGAAATAACATTAATGAACCAGCAGATATTGGAAAAACAACAATTATTGTTAACCAAGGAAAATCATTCGTGGTAAAGACAAGATACACCAGGTCCAAAGAACGCGTACTCAAAAAAAATATATAAATAAAAAAATATAATTTAACTTTTTTGAGTACGAGTACTTGTCAATAAAAAAAAAAAATGTATTCCAAATTTATTCAAATGAGGTTTTCGGTAACGTATCAATAAGCTAGACCCATACTTCGAGTTGTTTCATGCCATAAATAAACTCGAACGCTCAAAAAATCTGTTGGACAGGCGGATTCACATCTCTTACAACCAACACAGTCCTCGGTTCTTGGAGCGGAAGCTATTTGCTTAGCTTTACATCCATCCCAAGGTATCATTTCTAATACGTCTGTAGGGCATGCTCGAACACATTGAGTACATCCTATACAGGTATCATAAATTTTTACTGAATGTGACATAGGATCGATAGTTTTTTGAATGTCATAAATTTTCAATCTAGTAAACTTATAACTGACTGATATATTAAAATACTAGATGAAGCAATAATTTCCTTTAATAGAATTTTTGTAATGAATTCTGGCTCAATTGATCAAAAATGGGGCTAAAATACTTTGATTTCTTAGATTTTTACAAATATAATCTAGTAGGTCATAACCTATCATATATGAAAATTTCAATCTATAATTTTTTTATTTATGCTACTTATTTAATAAGGTCGATTGGTTTATGCGAGTTGATTTTCTGTTACGATAAATTGACGAGACTATAGCTAATCCAATAGCTGCTTCAGCGGCTGCAATTGCTATAACAAAAATGCAAAAAATATCCCCTTTTAGTTGGGAATTATCAAAAAAATCAGAAAATGTTACGAAATTCATATTAACTGCATTGAGTATAAGTTCAAGACACATAAGAGCCCTAACCATATTTCGACTTGTGATCAATCCATAAAGACCAATCAAAAATAAATAGGCACTCAAAACAAGTACATGTTCGAGTATCATTCAGCAACTCCTTATCAATTTTGATTCATTTCAATATGAAAAATAATTCACCGAATTCGATCAACTAGAATATAACAAAAAAGTACGAATAAAAAAATATTAGGTAAAAAAAAATTTTCAAATATATATCAAATAGAAAAATTGATATTTAAAATATGAAATAGTATTCAATCAAATTTAATGGAATGAACGGAAAAAAATCATAACATACACAAAGTTTTCTTTGGTCTTTACTAATTCGAACCTTTTTTATTGACGAGCCACAGAAATTGCACCTATCAAAGCAACTAAAAGAATTATTGAAATGAGTTCAAATGGTAGAAAAAAATCTGTTGATAAATGAATTCCTATTTGTTGACTATTACTTATTAAATCTTGCTCTAGAATCTGGTTTAACCTTGTAGTCCAAATAACCCCGTACCATGACGTATCGAGAATAGTAGACATTAATAAAAAAAGAATAGTTGTACAAACCAACGAAGTAATCCCATTCCCAACGGTCCACAGATTGAAATCTGTGGAATATTCTGAATCATTCATGAACATCACAGCAAATATGATTAAAACATTTATGGCCCCCACGTAAATAAGGAGTTGTGCAGCAGCTACAAAATGGGAATTTGATAAAATATACAATAAAGATATACAAACAAGAACAAATCCTAAGGAAAAGGCTGAAAATATTGGGTTGGGAAGTAATACCACTCCCAGACCTCCTACTAGAAGACCGGATCCGAGAAAAACTAAAAGAAAATCATGTATTGGTCCAGGCAAATCCATTATATTATTAAAATAAGAAAAAAATAGAAATCCTTTTCATGACCTTATTAATTTAACCAGGAAAATTTTTTTTAATATGTTTCTAATAGAGTGAAATTAGAATCTAATGGATATGAATTGATGTAGATACAATTATTAGACAGTTTCGCTTTTTTTATTCTAAAGTGTATTTTCAACCTATCTATTTCAAGAAAGTAATTACGAATATATTAATTATATTAAAAGAATGCACCTTAATACTGAATATTATTATATAAATACAATACAGGTTTTTAATTAAATTCTTTATATAATTCAACAATTTTGAATTCTTTTTTTAATCAAATTTATGGGTTTACCCCATTTTTTGTTTGAGGTGAATTCAAAATTGTTCGAATAGTGTAATCGTCAATTACTGACATTGGTAAACGACCCAAAGCTATTTGATTATAATTCAATTCGTGACGATCATAAGTTGAAAATTCATATTCTTCAGTCATTGACAAACAATTTGTTGGACAATACTCAACACAATTACCACAAAATATACAAATTCCAAAATCAATACTGTAATTAAGCAATCGTTTTTTTCGAATATTAGTTTCCAATTTCCAATCAACAACAGGCAAATCTATAGGACATACTCGAACACATACTTCACAAGCAATGCATTTATCAAATTCAAAATGGATTCGACCGCGGAAACGTTCCGATGTTATTAATTTTTCATAGGGATATTGAATAGTTACAGGTAAACGATTTGTGTGGGATAAGGTAATCATGAAACCTTGACCAATATACCTTGCAGCTCGTAGGGTTTGTTGACCATAATTCATGAACCCGGTTATCATAGGAAGCATATTGTAATTATCTCTGAATAATTTTATCTTTGTTTCTTTCTCTTGTTTAAAACAAATAATGAATATGTTGGATTCATTTTCAATTTAGAGTGAAAAGAGTTGGAAAGAAGTTGTTAATAATAGATTACCAAGGGAAATAGGTAAAAGAAATTTCCATCCAAGATTTAATAGTTGATCCATTCTTAGCCTAGGTAAAGTCCATCTTGTTGCGATAGAAATGAACAAGAACAAATAAGTTTTAGCTAATGTAATAAAGATACCAATCGTTGTTCCAAAAATTGGATCCCTTTGAAATAGCTCCAGAATAGATATATACGGAATCGAAATATTCCAACCGCCTAAGTATAGAACTGTTACAAATAATGAGGAAATTAATAGATTTAGATAAGAAGCAACGTAAAATAAACCAAATTTGATACCTGAATATTCAGTTTGATAACCTGCTATTAATTCTTCTTCCGCTTCTGGTAAATCAAACGGTAACCTCTCGCATTCTGCTAGGGAAGAAATTAGAAAAATAATAAAACCTATAGGTTGACGCCACAAATTCCATCCCCAAAAACCATATTTTGATTGTGCCTCAACTATATCAACTGTACTTAAACTGTTAGATAATCCTAGTCGGCAATAACATTACTATTTTCACCGCTATTACAGAACCGTACATGAGGTCTTCGCCTCATACGGCTCCTCTGGGGCCATAAATAAATCTAAGGACCAGATTAGTCTTATTTAGATGGATATGATGTGTTCTAAAATGGATTAAATATATCTGGGTCCCGAATTATACCAATGGAATTCTGTCTGCTCAAATTCTAAGAATAAAAAAGCGCTTCGGAATTCATCTCATCCTTTACAAATTTTAATTTCTATTTGTTGAGTAATAACTTAACCCTTTAATAAAATACTCCTTGTAAAAATAAAACTAGGTATTTAAGCCTCTCGTGGTTTTCGATTACGAAAAAGAATTAGACATCCTATTAGTTTATTATTCATGACAGAAATTCTATTTTATTTTCGAAATATATAAAAAAAAAAGATTCTTGTTTCGTTCCTATTCTTCTTTCTTTTTTATAAAAAAAAATGGGTCGACTTATAAAAAATAAAGGATTATTTCGTTTCTGATAGTCATTACATTTGTCGGTGGATAGGAGCATACTCTGAATCGGAATCTTGGGGAGTACTGTCTGATCATTTCTACTAATTTCAAGCCCCAATTAACCTTCTTTTTTTTTGTTATCTTATGTTATGCATAAATATCCTTTTCAATTTGGTTAATCTCTATTACAAATTCTTTGTGTATTTTAGTGTTTCTAACCATCCACTCACTTTTACCTAATTGCCGTTCACTTTGTAATACATGTATGTTAATCTATATAACTGATAGTGAAAACGTCATCCGGTTAATAAATTTCACCCGCTTCAAGCCAGGATGACTAATCAACCAACCTTGGGGTAAAGTTATTCTTACGCTTATGTTTATTTCCGTTTAACCTTTGTACATAGGAAATGAGACTCAATTTTTCTTTTTACTGCCAATTTCTGAGCAGTTTTTTTTTCACTCATATATAACTATCAAATTCCTTTTATTAAGATTAATCCGAAATATATATATTCCGTTTTTTAACTTATTCGTCTAGAAGAAACGCAATAGTAAAAATAAACGTTTATGTTTCAACGAATCGCACGTAGAGATATTGATAAAACACATAGAGTTAATGGTATTTCATAACTAATCGATTGGGCAGCAGCTCGCAGACCACCTAAAAAAGAATATTTATTATTTGATCCATATCCTGACATAAGAAGTCCAATAGGAGCAATACTTGAGATAGCAATCCATAAAAAAATACCGATATTGAGATCCGCTAAAACGAGGTGATTGCTAAAGGGAATTACTGAATAACTTAGTAAAATTGAGATAACTGCTATAGATGGTCCAATACTAAATAAAGGAGTATTTCCTCTAGATAGACGAAGATTTTCTTTGAAAAGTAGTTTTGTCCCGTCGGCTAGAGCTTGAAGAATTCCCAGCGGGCCGGCGTATTCAGGTCCAATACGTTGTTGTATCCCTGCAGATATTTCTCTTTCTAACCACACAATTACTAGTACACCTGTTATGATTCCCAATACAAGAGAAAATATAGGGACAAATATCCATATGAGTCCATAGACCTCTTTTAAAGATTCCAATCTAACAAAAGAATTTATAGTTTGGACTGCTGTTGCATAAATTATCATTTTAACGATCAACTTCTCCCATAATTATATCTATGCTACCGAGTATCGTCATAATATCAGCCAATTTCATTCTTTTAACTAGTTCAGGAAGAATTTGCAAATTAATAAAACCCGGTGGTCGGATTTTCCATCTCCAAGGAAAACCGCTTTGATCTCCTATGAGAAAAATTCCCAACTCCCCTTTTGGAGCTTCAACTCTTACATAAAGTTCTTGTTTCGATAATTCAAAAGTAGGAGAAGGTTTTTTACTAATGAATCGATATTCAAAATCATTCCATTCTGGATTTCTTTTTCTATCAAAGCCCCTGCTTTCTAAATTCTCATAGGGACCCCCTGGAAGTCCTTCCAGAGCCTGTTGAATAATTTTTATGGATTCTGTCATTTCGCTAAGTCGTACTAAATAACGAGCTAATGAATCTCCTTGTTTTTGCCACTGAATTTCCCATTCAAATTCATCGTAAGACTCATAACGATCAACTTTACGAAGATCCCATGGTATTCCGGATGCGCGTAGCATTGGTCCGGATAAACCCCAATTTATTGCTTCTTCCCCACCAATAATCCCAACTCCTTCAACCCGTTCTAAAAAAATAGGATTTCGTGTAATGAGTTTTTGATATTCAACAACCTCTGTTAAAAAATAATCACAAAAATCCAAGCATTTATCTATCCAACCATAAGGTAAATCAGCCGCTATTCCTCCAATACGAAAAAAATTATGCATCATTCTCATACCGGTGGCAGCTTCGAATAGATCATATACAAATTCTCGTTCTCTGAAAATATAGAAAAAAGGGGTCTGTGCACCAATATCTGCCATAAAAGGGCCGAGCCATAACAGATGAGAAGCTATACGACTCAATTCCAGCATAATTACTCTGATATAGCTGGCCCTTTTAGGAACTTGGATATTTCCCAATTGTTCTGGTCCATTTACTGTTATTGCTTCTGTAAACATAGTAGCTAAATAATCCCATCGCGTTACATAAGGTAAATATTGTATAATTGCTCGGTTTTCTGCAATTTTTTCCATTCCTCTGTGTAAATAACCCAATATGGGTTCACAGGCAACAACATCCTCACCATCTAGAGTAACAATTAAGCGAAGAACACCATGCATCGATGGGTGGTGAGGTCCCATATTGACTATCATAAGATCTTTTCCTGTAACTGGTCTCTTCATAAGTTTTTCCTTGATTCGTTCTGGCATGAATTAGATTGCTGAAAAAGAAATTTATCAAAAAATTCAAGATCTAAAAAACGCACTAATTCACAATTTTTGAATTTAACGAGTTTTTAATTCCCGAATATTCAACTGATTAATTAATTCTTTATAACGTACTCTATTTTTTTTTGACAAATAAGCCAGCAGTCGTTGACGTTTTCCCAGAATTTTTCGTAGACCCCTCTGAGATAAATAATCTTTTCTGTGCAATTCCAAATGTGAAGTAAGTCTTCGTATCTTATTAGTGAAACTGAATACTTGAAATTCAACAGATCCCCTGCTTTCTTCTTTTTGTTCTTGAAATGAAATGAATGCATTTTTTATCATAAAAAGAAATCCTTCCCTTTTTAATATGAATTGAAAGATATGAATTTTACTGATCAGTAATAATAATGGTAGTTTTTTTGTACAAGGATCGGAATTTAATTATCAACTTCTTAATTTAATTCTTGATTTTATAAAAAAAAATCGAAATTTAGATCTCAAAAAGGAGGATTCTGTTAATTTATTTATGGATCTGCTCTGATTGGTATCTATGTTATTGATTAAATTAATCTCTTGTATAAAGATTGAGTTTAAAAAAATCCCTCATATTTGTGCATATAGTTGTTTTCATATACCGTAACTTATATATTATAAGTAGTAAAAAGGATCTATCATTAATGAATTGGAAATCGCGTATACATGTGTATTCTTATCATACTGAAATGATTTCCGTTAGTAGTATTAAACCAATAGCGATTCATACAAGCTAAATCTTCTAATCTAACATTGGGCCAAAGAAAGGATTTTAAATTAATTAGGTTATTTTGATCCTTATCAAGATCTTTCTTTTTATGGAAAATTGTGGTCAAGTTTTGAATATTCTTATCAAATCTTGAATTTCTAGCCCTCGCCGTTTTTTTTTTTAAGTTGAAACAAATTAAAATTCGAAATTCTCTACGTCGTTTAGGGGATAGAATATTTTCAGGGACAAAGAAATCATAATTATTTTTTTTTTTATTAATATACCTTTTTTTTTTGTATCTTTTACTTATTTTGTGTTTATTTTTATCAACCAATGAAATACCTATGGTTCTATATATAATAAGTTGTCCATCGTTTTGTACAGACAAACGGACAGGTTCAATAATAAATATTCCTTTTTTCATTAATTTTGCAAAAGTGATTTTTTTCTCAATCATTAGAATGTCTAGGCTCATCTCTCCTCTTTCAATAGAAGATATCACTATTTCGTTTGGATTTTTTAGTCTAACCAAGAGACAGTATACTTTTACATTATTGAGAATTTTTTTATTAAAAAAACAATTCCATCGCAATTGAAAACGCGAATATCTTGTGAGAAATAAATCAAGTTCCGCCTCTGTATTGCTTTTGTATTGTTTTTTATTTTTACGTTTTTTTATCGTTGATTCGGCATAATTTTCTTCAATATTTTTTTCTTGGTTTGATAGAGCTGATTCGGAATTTGTTTTTTTTTCTTTATCTGATTCAAGCTCTACTTGACCGGCCGATTCTTTTTCTTCTTTATTCAGATTATAAAATCGAAGGGATTTTTTTTTATTTGATTGTATAAAACCTTTTTTATTTCGAGTGATCTTTTTATTACCATTTATGTTTTCATTAAAATTTAAAAGAAGTAATTTGATTGGTATGACCCACGGTTTCATTTTATATGTACTAGAAAATAAGAAAAATTCTGGAAAGAACAAAAATTCAAAATTTGTTATACGATGAGTTAGTATTTCTTCATTCATTCCCATCCAATCAAAAAAGTTTCTTTTTTGATTAGCAAGACCCGTCTTAGTTATTTTATCAATTCTTTGATAATTCTGAACTTTAGTATTAATATATTTTTTTTTACTCTTGGTATCAACCCAGGGCTCAATATTTACTTTTTTTGTAAACCAAAAGTTAAGAATTCTCCAATCCAAATATTTTCTATGCCGAATTTCCCCTATACCCTGAATATTATATTTTTCTAGAAAAGAAGAGACTAAACAATTATCTAGAGCAATGCCTATAGACATGTCAAAATTTTTTTCTGTAGAATGAATAGATTTGTAGCAAAAAAGATTATATATAGAATCTTTTTTCAAATTCTGTTTTGGATTTAATAATGAGTCGGCCTCAAAAAAATTTTGTTTTTTGTAATTATCAAATTTATTTTTTTCATATGAATCCTCTTTGGTTAAACTTGGATTTAGAACTAGAGAATCTTGATTGATTTTCTTTTTCCATTTTTGGGTTACTAATCTAGCCCATGCAATCTGGGGTAAATTGTATTGATAATGACTTCGTAACCAGTTTTTCCATTGATTTACTTCGGAATTTAAAAAGGTTTTATTTTTCAATTCATAATCAAAGATTCCTTGTTCTTGAAAAAAAACCTTTATTTGATTCTTAACAAAAAAGGATGTTATGCATATGTTATAGTCAAGAATAGCCTTTAATTTAGAAAAGGTACTAAGGTTAATTTGTGATAATTTGTAAAATACATATGCTTGTGATAAAGAGGATGGGTCATAACTAATTTTTGTTTTATTGGATATTTTATTGGATATTAAATTTTTTATAGTCGAAATAAAATAAATGGTATTTTTTTTTTTTTTTATTTTTTCTCCATTTTCTTCATTCTTGTAAATATATTTATCAAGAATTGTTTTTGTTGATTCAAAAAAAAGTTGTGTAGTAATTCTTGGAATATTAATGATACCAAGAAAAATAGGTATAGACAGTTGTTCGATGCCAAATTTTATAAAAAAAATGGATTTACGAATTAATCGGGTATTTTTTCTTTTGAATGTCTGCCAAATTTTTTTTAATGACTCAATTATTTTAGAATCATAACGCAGTTTGGTACAACTATTAGTTAGGTTTTGTTTTTCTTTTGAAATTTCTTCTATTTGATTTCTGATTGTCTTTATTCTATCAATCAAATTTTTTATTTTGTTTTCGCTGAGTGAAGAATTTGCCCCCTCCATGGATTTATTTTTAACAGATAGTTCATGAATCATCTGATTACTTATTATTGAATCTTTTTTAGTTTCATTTAATTCATATATTTCTCTCGGGCCAAATAATGGACTTCGATTTCGTTTTGAAAGGTCTTTTATTTTTCCTTTTATAAAAAGAAAGTTTTTGAAAATCCAGTTTTTCATTTCTTTTGCGACTTTTAGGAAAATTGTTGCTCTTTCTTTGAAAATCCTTAAAAACAGAAAAGACTTAGTTTTGAATTTTTTGATTTTTTTTTTTAATTCTTTAGAAATAGGTTGAAAAAAAGAAGGCTTTTTTTGGGCAGAACCAAATGGTAGTTCGGTTTCCATTCCCCAAACTGTTAAGAAACAAAAATCATTTTTTTCTCCGTTGTCTTTTGTTTTTTTTAGTCGACCCTTCTGAGATGCTTGAAATTTAGATTTATGCCAAGGTTTAAGATAAAAAGGAAATAGGATTTTTATCTGAATACCATCCGTTAACCAGTTTCTTGGAAATTCTGTTTCGGATAGTTGAACCCCATTATAAGTGCATTTAACATGCATTTCACGTTTCCAATCCTTTAAATCCTCGGACCACTCGGGAAATTGAAATAATAACATACGGACGCTATTTTTAATTATTATCAATAAAGGTAATATAATATATTTTCTAAGAATAGATTGAGTTACTAAGAGAGAACCTCTTATTATTTGAGCAAATAGGAAGCTATCCCAAGTTTCTGCAATTTCTATCCGTCTTTTTTCTTCTATTTTTGATTGTTCTTCTTCTTTTTTATCAAAATTTTTTTTTTTGTTTTTCCACATGAAATTTCTAAGAATTTTTTTTTTTAGCCCCCATATATCAAACGAAAAAAAAAAAAGTTTATCTATTCTATCAAAAAAAAAGGGGGAATGTACTTTTGCTTGAAAAAATTCCCAAATAACTGTTTTACGCCTTTGGGAACGCATGGATCCTTTAATTATCTCTCGACGAAAATCAGATTGTTGTGAATAACGGATCAAAGCCATTTCATCTTTTTGATCAGAATTTTGATTATCTTTGAGATTAGTATAAATCTCGTTAGGCGGCTCTTTATCAGTAAAAACCACTACACGTTTTGCTTTTCTTGAACGAATTCCAGGCTCCATTAGTACACTTTCGTCATTTTCGCCTTCCAATTCTTCCAACTCACTTATTAATTTGTATGACCATCGAGGAACTTTTTTATTGATTTCAGGGAAATCAATAAAATTTTTTATAAGAGTTTGATCGTTGCTATCAGTTCTAACGACATCAAATAAAAATTTGAAAATTTTTATTTCTTCTTCTGAATGAATTTTTTCTTCTTGTTGGGGTTCTGAAAAAAAAGAAAGTTTTTTCTCTTTTTTCTCTATTGACAAAGATTTTCTATTAAATTTTTCTATTGTTTGCTCAAATTTGGGATAATTAATCTTCAGAAGTAGACCATGAATCTTGTTTATCCAAGATGCTCCTATATTATTTTTTCTATAGGTTTCCGTTATGATTTGGAATGGAGGTAATTTTTTGATTCTTCCCCGAGAGAGCCCATGCAAAAATGGATCATAAAT